ATTGCAGCCGCTGAAGCAGCTATTGGACTTGCTATTGTTTCATCAATTTATCGTAATATAAAGTCAACTCGTATCAATCAATCGAATTTGTTGAATAAATAGTATTAATCGTATAAATTAGAATATTTATAAATAAATTGAAATGATCATGTCTACCTCGTAAGGTATGAGTTTGGTGGCACAAACATAAAAAATCAAAGTATTTTGGCTTTATTTCATAAGCCAATTCAAAACTAAATTGATTAAAAAAACTATCGGAATTCATCGATTCGTCTAATATCTAAATAAATTTTATATATTTTTCATTTATAAGTTTATTAGATCGAAAATTTATGCCGTTCAAAAATGTATAGATCCAATGTCACATTCAGTAAAGATTTATGATACATGTATTGGGTGTACTCAATGTGTTCGAGCCTGCCCCACAGATGTGTTAGAAATGATATCTTGGGACGGATGTAAAGCTAAACAAATTGCTTCTGCTCCAAGAACAGAGGATTGTGTCGGTTGTAAGAGATGTGAATCCGCCTGTCCAACGGATTTTTTAAGTGTTCGAGTTTATTTATGGCATGAAACAACTCGCAGCATGGGTCTAGCTTATTGATACGTTACCGAAAACTATACTTGAATCCATTTGATTTGTTTTTACCGAGAAAATCCGTGCGCAAAAAAGTTTTTTTAGCACGGGTTTTCTGGCCCAAGTGTATCTTGTCTTTACCACGAATTATTTTCCTTGGTTAACAATAATTGTATTTTTACCAATATCTGCGGGCTCCTTAATTTTCTTTCTTCCCCATAGAGGAAATAGGGTAATTAGGTGGTATACTCTTTGTATATGTATTTTAGAACTCCTTCTAACAACCTATGCATTCTGTTATCATTTCCAATCGGACGATCCATTAATCCAACTAGTGGAAGACTATAAATGGATCAATTTTTTTGATCTCCATTGCAAATTAGGAATAGATGGACTTTCTATCGGACCCGTTTTACTAACGGGATTTATCACTACTTTAGCTACTTTATCGGCATGGCCAGTTACTCGAGATTCTAAATTATTCTATTTTTTAATGTTAGCAATGTATAGCGCTCAAATAGGATCGTTTTCTTCTCGGGACCTTTTACTTTTTTTCATCATGTGGGAGTTAGAATTAATTCCGGTTTATCTACTTCTATCCATGTGGGGCGGAAAGAAACGTATGTACTCGGCAACAAAATTTATTTTGTACACGGCGGGAGGTTCTGTTTTCCTATTAATGGGAGCTCTGGGTCTTGGTTTATATGGTTCTAATGAGCCAACATTAGATTTTGAAACATCAATTAATCAATCGTATCCTGTGGCCTTGGAAATAATATTTTATATTGGATTTTTTATTACTTTTGCTGTCAAATCACCGATTCTACCTCTACATACATGGTTACCAGATACCCACGGAGAAGCCCATTACAGTACTTGTATGCTTTTAGCCGGAATCTTATTAAAAATGGGAGCATATGGATTGATTCGGATTAATATGGAATTATTACCTCACGCTCATTCTATATTTTCTCCTTGGTTGATGATAATAGGCACAATACAAATAATCTATGCAGCTTCAACATCTTCCGGCCAACGTAATTTAAAAAAAAGAATAGCCTATTCCTCTGTATCTCATATGGGTTTCATACTTATAGGAATTGGTTCTATAACCGATGCAGGACTCAATGGAGCCATTTTACAAATAATCTCTCACGGATTTATTGGGGCAGCACTTTTTTTCTTGGCAGGAACGAGTTATGATAGAATACGTCTTGTTTATCTCGACGAAATGGGCGGAGTAGCGATCCCAATGCCAAAAATCTTTACAATGTTCAGTATCTTTTCGATGGCCTCCCTTGCATTACCAGGTATGAGTGGTTTTATTGCAGAATTGATAGTATTGTGGGGAATAATTACCAGTCAAAAATATCTTTTTATGCCAAAAATAATAATTACTTTTTTAATGGCAATTGGAATGATATTAACCCCTATTTATTCATTATCTATGTCACGCCAGATGTTCTATGGATACAAGTTATTTAATACTCCCAATTCTTATCTTTTTGATTTTGGACCCCGCGAGTTATTTGTTTCAATCTCTATCTTTCTACCTGTAATAGGCATTGGGATGTACCCGGATTTTGTTCTTTCACTATCAGTTGATAAGGTTGAGGTTATTTTATCTAATTTTTTTATAGATAGTTTTCCTAAATAAAAATGAGATAATTTTGATTTGCTTGTTATATACTGAAAAAAAGAATGCTTTTTATATTTTTTTATTAAGCAAAAAAATGAATTTTAATTTTAACCCGATATGCGCGGTCTTTGCGAGAACCGCGTGAATCCAGTAGTGTAGTGATTCGCGCGGTTCTCGACGGTTCATACAAAGTTTTTTATATACACTGTACTCTACTTAGTTTGTATTCGTAAGAAGCTTTCTTGAATTTAACTAGACGTTAACGTAAATGAACCATAACTATGTAGCCCTATTCCTAATAGATTGACTCCGAAATAGCATATCCAAATTATAAGAAAGCCTAGAGCCGATACAATTGCGGAATTTGCACCTTGTAAATTCTTATTTGTTCGAACATGTAAATAAATAGCGAATACGATCCAAGTAATAAAGGCCCAAGTTTCTTTTGGGTCCCAACTCCAATATGATCCCCATGCTTCATTAGCCCATACTGCTCCCGAAAGAATACCTATGGTTAAAAAGAGAAACCCTAGACTAATCACACGATAACTCCAATAATCCAACTGTTGAATCAATTGGGCCTTGTAATAATTCTTAGCAGAAAAAAACGAAGTATTTCTTAAAATATTACTTCTTTTATTCCTGTATTGGATTTCGTCAAATGAAAATGACTCAATTAATCTTAATAACTGATTATTTTTCTTTCTAAATGTAATGACTATAAATGCGGCTGATAATAATGATCCACACAGAAGAGCCGCATAGCTCAATATCATCATACTTACGTGCATTATTAACCACTCCGATTGGAGTGCAGGTACTAATATTACAGGTTTCTGTATTTCAGTTAAAAGACCCGAAGTAGCAAAGCCTTGGGTAAAAATAGTACTTGGGGCGGTTATTGCGCTTAGATTTTTATTTTTTTTGAAATACGCGACTATATTAATAACGGAGAAACTCCATGAAAGAAAGATTAATGATTCATATAAATCACTTAGTGGAAAATGGCCTGAATAAATCCAACGAGTGACTAATAATCCTGTTAGACAAAAAAAAGTAGTTATCATGCCCTTTTCTGATAAATCATATGGTTTTATGATTTCAGTGACCAATAGGTTTATCAACCGAATTGTAATTACAATTGAAACAATCGAAAAGGAAATATGAGTTAATATATGCTCTAAGGTTGAAAATATCATAAAAATCTAAAAAAAGAGTAATCCCTTAATTTAATTAAGAAATTGAAATGGGGAATTTAATTCATTATTCATTATAAGATCCATTGTATCTCTTTTAGAAGACGGCATGCCGCCACTCGGACTCGAACCGAGATGCTCTAGCACTGCTTCCTAAGAGCAGCGTGTCTACCGATTTCACCATAGCGGCTTGCTCAAACCTATAATAGCCTATTCATATTCAATCGTCGAGATTAAAAGAGTAAATTCAATGAAAAAATTTTTGAAAACAAAGATTAAAATTGGTAAATACCAATTAGTTCAAAGGTGGATTTGAAGGTTCATATTTTCGTTTAGTTTCGTTTTATTTATCTTTTTATTTATCTTAGAATTTATCTTAGAATTTAGTTTTATTTATGCTCTTCGATAATCGAACTCTTGTAACTAGATAGTTATACCCTTTAGTTAGGGATAGAATTCAAAACAAAATGTTTTCTTTTTTTAATGAATTATTTATCATTTACCTGATTTCATAAATTTGAAACAACAAAATGCATTTTCTCAATGAATATAAAAGAGACCTATTTTGGATTATTCCAAATTGACACATTGTTCGTACATAATATCCCAACATCTGACGTCTTTTATTGATTGGTATGAAAACAAAAGATATATGGGAACTAGGGAACTAGATAGTAATTCAGAGAACTAAGAAGTCAGAAAGTTATAGAAGTTTTAAAAATTGAATCAATTAGTTTCTATCGTTAATTTGAACTAAAAATATTATCTCTGACCTGCTATAGATATTCTATAGATATATAAATAAAAATTTTATTATTGGCATTTTAATTATGACAAATAGGTCGATGGGGAAGATAAGACTCCCCACCAACAAAATGCAAAAATATACTAAAAAAGGGGGTAAAACCTTGTATTATTTCTTTATTATTGTATTGTCTTTTTTTTTTTTTAGAATTCTTAGAATTCTAAAAATTGACAAATTCTTAATTTTCCATTTTTACATATCATAATCACAAAACGGAGTCTATTTCATATTGATAAGTCCAAAATAATAAAAAATGATAATTGTTAATTTTATATTAAAACTGAGCCAATTTTCGAGTCAAATCGATTCAGAAAGCCTTCTAATAATCTGAATTAATTCTCTCATTTATTTCTCGAAAAAAAACGAAGTTATTTGTCGGAACACAAACATTTCTTCGCCTATCCCTAAAAAGAGAGTTTCCTAATGACAAAGCTTTTAACACCGACCAATATGCCTTCCCTTTCCAAATATTTTTACGAATACGCTTTTTTGATATAGAAGTGCGTTTTTTTGGAACTGCCATTTCAAAATTAAGAGGTTACTCATTGTTATAGTTGGATGTGAAAGACATTTATTGTTCAAAACGAATCGTTAGTTACTATTTATTTCCTTGTCGATTTGTCGATATTCGACACTTCATTTATATGTAATAAAAATTTATATGTAATAAAATCTATCGAAGTATTTAAAAAGACAACTTTTGCCTAATAAAAAACTTGACTCTTTCTTCGATTAACTAGCCAAACTTGAGGAAAGAATACGCCTAAATAAAATTTTAAATTAGAATGAGATTAGTAATTAATCTGTTCTGTTAAAGGATACATCTTTTTATCCCTTCTCAATAAATAAAAATTTTAGTTTATTTTATATAGACTCGGATATTATAATGTTTTCTAATAAATAAAATATTTTTATTGAAATCGAAAACAATCAATCTCATAATAAATTAGTTTAATAAGTTGGAATAAACTAACTAAAATGAAAATAACGAGTTATTAAGCCGATGACATTAGTTAATCCCATGATTCATGTCAGAATCAAGTACTTTTTTAGTGTAATTCCTGATGCTTTCTCTACGAAAACAATTATTATAATAATTTATATTTTAGTTTTCAGTATCTTACTAAATATATGGTATATTTAGTTAATAAAAAAGTATTCGCTTTTTATGTAACTTGGTCATATCATTTGCCCAAGAGTAACTTCTTGATTTGAATATTTGAACTATTTCGAAAAGACTAAGAATAAGTAAGAATATCAAATGATAAATTTTTCTTTAAGTTAGTGCATATTTTTATTTTTTTATTGACCCCTTTCGAAAGGGGTAGGATCCGGTAAAGCGGAAGCAATTAATTTAATTAAGAATAAAAAAAATTTTATTTTTTATGGAACAGACATATCAATATGCATGGATAATACCTTTCCTTCCACTTCCAGTTCCTATATTAATCGGGGTGGGACTTCTTCTTTTTCCGGCGGCAACCAAAAGTCTTCGTCGTATGTGGGCTTTTCAAAGCGTTTTATTATTAAGTATAGTCATGATTTTTTCGATCAATCTGTCTATTCAACAAATAAATAGCAGTTCTATCTATCAATATGTCTGGTCTTGGATTATCAATAATGATTTTTCTTTAGAATTCGGCTACTTAATCGATCCGCTTACTTCTATTATGTCAATATTAATAACTACTGTTGGAATTATGGTTCTTATTTATAGTGATAATTATATGTTTCATGATCGCGGATATTTGAGATTTTTTTCTTATATGAGTTTTTTCAGTACTTCCATGTTGGGATTAGTTACTAGTTCAAATTTGATACAAATTTATATTTTTTGGGAATTAGTTGGAATGTGTTCGTATCTATTAATAGGATTTTGGTTCACACGCCCTGTTGCAGCAAATGCTTGTCAAAAAGCGTTTGTAACTAATCGTGTTGGGGATTTTGGTTTATTATTGGGAATTTTGGGTTTTTTTTGGATAACGGGTAGTTTTGAATTTCGGAATTTATTCCAAATATTCAATAACCTGATTTATAATAATGAGGTAAATTTTTTATTTGTTACTTTATGCACTGTTTTATTATTTTCCGGTGCAATTGCTAAATCCGCACAATTCCCCCTTCATGTCTGGTTACCGGATGCCATGGAAGGTCCAACTCCTATTTCGGCTCTTATACATGCCGCTACTATGGTAGCAGCGGGAATTTTCCTTGTAGCTCGACTTCTACCTCTTTTCATAGTCATACCTCACATAATGAATTTAATCTCTTTGATAGGGATAATAACAGTATTTTTGGGAGCTACTTTAGCTCTTGCTCAAAAAGACATTAAGAGGGGTTTAGCCTATTCCACAATGTCTCAACTGGGTTATATGATGTTAGCTCTAGGTATGGGGTCTTATCGAAGTGCTTTATTTCATTTGATTACTCATGCTTATTCAAAAGCATTGTTGTTTTTAGGATCCGGTTCCGTTATTCATTCAATGCAAACTATTGTTGGATATTCTCCAAATAAAAGTCAAAATATGGTTTTTATGGGAGGTTTAAAAAAACATGTACCAATTACCAAAACAGCTTTTTTATTAGGTACACTTTCTCTTTGTGGTATTCCGCCTCTTGCTTGTTTTTGGTCCAAAGATGAAATTCTTAATGATAGTTGGTTATATTCACCGATTTTTGCAATAATAGCTTGGTCTACGGCGGGATTAACCGCGTTTTACATGGTTCGTATCTATTTACTTACTTTTGAAGGCCATTTAAACGCTCATTTTCAAAATTACCTCGGCAAAAAAAATACTTCCCTCTATTCAATTTCTCTATGGGGTAAACAAGGTTTCAAAGTCAATAAAAAATTTTTTCGTTTGTTACCTTTATTAACAAGGAAGAATAATGAAAGTGCTTCTTTTTTTTCAAAGAAGATATATCAAATTGATGAGAATGCAAGAAACATAAACCAACCTTTTATTACTATTTCTTATTTTGTCAATAAGAATACTTTTTCGTATCCTTATGAATCCGATAATACTATATTATTTCCTATCCTTATATTAGTTCTATTTACTTTGTTTATTGGAGTCCTAGGAATTCCTTTTAAGTTTAAGGGAGTTGATTTGGATATATTATCGAGATGGTTAACCCCCTCTATGAACCTTTTACATCAAAATTCTAATAATTTAACAGATTGGTATGAATTTGCGAAAGATGCAGTGTTTTCCGTCAGTATAGCCTATCTCGGAATAGTTATAGCATTTTTTTTATATAAGCCTCTTTATTCATCTTTGAA